GATAGAACTAGAATAGATATTTTTTGTTTCCTACTCACACGAGCCCATATCCTTGCTTTTCTATCAATCTCTAATTCCAATCTTCCCCCCCAATCTGATATTATGGTGCCAGTATAGACAGAAATTCCGTTATGGTCCAACTCTGACCGGTAATAGATACCAGGACTTTGTAATATTTGATTGATCACAATTCTGTATATTCCATTTACTATAGAAGTTCCCAAGGAATTCATTAAAGGAATGTTTCCAATAAAAATAGTTTGTTCTTGCATATCCCTACTGGTTTTCCAAATTAATCCCGCGGATACATATAATTCAGAAGAATATGTGAGTAATTCATATACAGCATCCCTTTCTTTTATCAAAGGTTCTACCAATTGATATCTTTCCACAAATAATTGAAATTCAATTTCTTGATCTGTATCTTCAATTTTTGGAAACTTATAAAGTTCTTCTGTTAAGCCCTGATCAATAAATCTACAAAATCCTTCAAATTGTATCTGATTATAACCAGGTATTGTAGACATTCTCTCAGTTCCATCCCCGAGCATTTTTATCTATTTATCGAAAAAATTTGAATCGAAAAAATTCCATTATTGATCCATTCTTCATCAAATTATATCTTCATTAAATCATATGGATTGATCTAGCAATGATGGAATTTCTATTGTGTTTACTGAATCACATGAAATTTTAACGAACTCCATATATGTAATGTATAAAATGCATCTGGAGGAAAAAAGAGAATTTTATACTCAAATTAGCATTTGTAACAGAGAAAAATGGAAAGGAATTGATAAATGCCACTTAGACCTATGGACTTTTGTCTAGAATCTCAAAAAGTAATTCTATTTCTACCATTTTTATGATATTACATATTCCAATCCTATTGAATACAAAAAAAAGAAATGGATTCGGGATTTGATCTCTTTGATGAGATAAGGACATAATAAGCATCAACTCTCTATTTTTGTTTGAAATTTTTTGAGCAGTTAATCTTTTCGTGCTATCTATTGTTCAACAAACAACAAAGAATTCTCATAAAAGAAAGAACTTTTTACCCATTTTTTAGTAGAATATGATTGAAGTGCATAACATAGTAAGTATTTATTAAACATGTGTATATAGCTATCTATATTGAATTCCTCCCTTATTGCAGTTCTATTCGGGAAAACACTATAGAAAAATTTTGATTTTCTATTTAATCTATTCAATGAAAAAAAGGACTACCGTTTAATTTCCTGAGAATTGCCTATAGGCATCATATGCAGATTAAATAAATACCCCAGAACATAAATTGTTCTAGGGTTTACATATACTTCTATTTGCTGTTATAATTGAAATTGGAAAAGATTTTTTTTTTTTTTTATTGAAAAGAATCAATACAGATTAGTTATGTATCAATTTGAATTTTCTTATATAATGAAAAGGACCCCTTTTCAAAGACAAATTTCGATTCAAATACAAGAATCCTTTATGAATTTATAGTGCCATCTAATAGTTAATGGTTCCAATTTGTCCCGCATTTTTTATTTTGTGACTGAAAACCCACATTTTGTTTATCAATATATGTTTTTCAATATAAAAGAGAGCGAAAGTTTTTAGATACAAGATGAAAGTACAATAAAAAAAGAAGTTTAGTAATTCCTCCACCCCAAACAAAGGGAGAATATTTTCATCTATTTCGTATGGTATCATTTTCGTGGCGGCATGGCCGAGCGGTAAGGCGGGGGACTGCAAATCCTTTTTCCCCAGTTCAAATCCGGGTGTCGCCTGATTAAAAACTCATAATTCCTTATTTTTTTTTTATTTAATTGGCTGAATTTTTCCTAAGCAGAAGCAAAGGGAGAAAGGGAACTCCTGATACTTGCTTGATTCTAAATCATCTGGAAGTTGGGTTCTCTATAGCTAAAGTACTGTAAATCCTTGATTCAAGGATGGATATGGATATAGTAGTGGAAATATTTTTATATAAAAATTGACCAATTCCCTTCCACTAGTAATGTAGTGTTTTAATTACTAGGTTTTCAATTAGATTGGATAGTGCAACGAAAAATCTAATTAGTGGTTGTACAAAGGGCTGAAGATGCTTTCTATATATACAAACTTATGGCAGTCTCTAAGTATTGAGGCATCCAATAAGTATTTAATTCGATGGAAAATTGGATTTTCTATATTGCAAAAAGAAATTCTTTCTTTTCAATAAACCCTAGAATGGAATAGATTGCCTCCCGATTCTTTCACAGAAAGACCCTTTAGAGAGTAAGGATTAGATCAAATGGGAAAAAAAAAGGTATGTGATAGATAATGATATATCTTGATTCGATATTTTTAGCCTTTTTATCTTAATTAAACTTAAGGACAAGAAAAGAAAGAAGAGGTCTTATTTTTCCTACATTTTTTTCCTACATCTTAGGAAGATTTGATTCCCTTGATACTTCTAAATAGGTCACTGCCTATTTTGCTTGTGCTTAACGTTTTCCCGATTCGACTAGAAAAA